TTCCCGAGCCTCTAGTGAGTTACAGACAGAGTTAGAAAAGATCAAATCTTTGATGATTCCATCATACATGATGGAATTTCGAAAACTTCTGGATAGGTATCCTACATCTGAACTGAATCCTTTCTGGTTAAAGAATCTCTTTCTAGTTGTTCTGGAACAATTAGGAGATTCTCTGGAAGAAATACGGGGTTCTGCTTCTGGTGGCAACATGCTATTGGGTAGTGGTCCCGCTTATGGGGTCAAATCAATACGTTCTAAGAAGAAATATTGGAAGATCAATCTCATCGATCTTGTAAGTATCATACCAAATCCCATCAATCGAATCATTTTTTCGAGAAATACGAGACATCTAAGTCGTACAAGTAAAGAGATCTATTCATTGATAAGAAAAAGAAAAAACGTGAACGGTGATTGGATTGATGATAAAATAGAATTCTGGGTCGCGAACAGTGATTCGATTGATGATGAAGAAAGAGAATTCTTGGTTCAGTTCTCCACCTTAACGACAGAAAAAAGGATTGATCAAATTCTATTGAGTCTGACTCATAGTGATCATTTATCAAAGAATGACTCTGGTTATCAAATGATTGAACAACCGGGATCAATTTCCTTACGATACTTAGTTGACATTCATCAAAAGGATCTAATGAATTATGAGTTCAATAGATCCTGTTTAGCAGAAAGACGGATATTCCTTGCTCATTATCATACAATCACTTATTCACAAACCTTGTGTGGGGCTAAGATTTTTCATTCCCCATCTCCTCATGGAAAACCCTTTTCGCTCCGCTTAGCCCTATCCCCTTCTAGAGGTATTTTAGTGATAGGTTCTATAGGAACTGGACGATCCTGTTTGGTCAAATATCTAGCGACAAACTCCTATGTTCCTTTCATTACGGTATTTCCGAACAAGTTCCTGGATGACAAGCCTAAAGGTTATCCTATTGATGATATCGATATTGATGATAGTGACGATATTGATGATAGTGACGATATTGATGATAGTAATGATGACCTTGATATTGATACGGAGCTGCTAACTATGACGAATGTGCTAACTATGTATATGACGACGAAAATAGACCGATTTGATATCTTTGATATCACCCTTCAATTCGAATTAGCAAAAGCAATGTCTCCTTGCATAATATGGATTCCAAACATTCATGATCTGCATGTGAATGAGTCGAATTACTTATCCCTCGATCTATTAGAGAACTATCTCTCCAGGGATTGTGAAAGATGTTCCACTGGAAAGATTCTTGTTATTGCTTCGACTCATATTCCCCAAAAAGTGGATCCCGCTCTAATAGCTCCAAATAAATTAAATACATGCATTAAGATACGAAGGCTTCTTCTTCCACAACAACGAAAGCACTTTTTCATTCTTTCATATACTAGAGGATTTCACTTGGAAAAGAAGATGTTCCATACTAACGGATTCGGGTCCATAACCATGGGTTCCAATGCGCGAGATCTTGTAGCACTTATCAATGAGGCCCTATCAATTAGTATTACACAGAAGAAATCCATTATAGAAACTAATACAATTAGATCAGCTCTTCATAGAAAAACTTGGGATTTTCGATCCCAGATAAGATCGGTTCAGGATCATGGGATCCTTTTCTATCAGATAGGAAGGGCTGTTACACAAAATGTACTTCTAAGTAATTGCCCCATAGATCCTATATCTATCTATATGAAGAAGAAATCATGTAAGGGAGGGGATTCTTATTTGTACAAATGGTACTTCGAACTTGGAACGAGCATGAAGAAATTAACGATACTTCTTTATCTTTTGAGTTGTTCTGCCGGATCGGTCGCTCAAGATCTTTGGTCTTCATCCAGACACGATGAAAAAAATTGGATCACTTCTTATGGATTCGTCGAGAACGATTCTGATCTAGTTCATGGCCTATTACTATTATTACTCTTAGAAGTAGAAGGCGCTCTGGCTCTGGCGGGATCCTCACGGACAGAAAAATATTGCAGTCAGTTTGATAATAATCGAGTGACATTACTTCTTCGGTCCGAACCAAGGAATCAGTTAGATATGATGCAAAATGGATCTTGTTCTATCGTTGATCAGAGATTTCTATATGAAAAATACGAATCGGAGTTTGAAGAAGGGGAAGGGGCCCTCGATCCGCAACAGATAGAGGAGGATTTATTCAATCACATAGTTTGGGCTCCTAGAATATGGCGATTTGATTGTATCGAAAGGCCCACTGAATTGGGATTTCCCTATTGGACTGGGTCATTTCGGGGCAAATGGATCATTTATCATAAAGAGGATGAGCTTCAAGAGAATGATTCGGAGTTCTTGCAGAGTGGAACCATGCAGTACCAGACACGAGATAGATCTTCCAAAGAACAAGGCTTTTTTCGAACAAGCCAATTCATTTGGGACCCTGCGGATCCATCCTTTTCCCTATTCAAAGATCAGCCCTCTGTCTCTGTGTTTTCACGTCGAGAATTCTTTGCAGATGAAGAGATGTCA